GGTAGAGAGGACAAATGGCAAGTCGTTGGGCTCATGCCCTGAAGAAGTGGGTTCGATTCCCGCCTCTACAGTCTTGGGTAAAAGGAAAGGGAGAGAGGGGGAAAACTAAGATGGATTAAGCTGGACGGGAAGTTCGAAAGAGCGAAGAAGAAGCTTTAAACTCGTGTTTCAATGCGGAGACGTAATGAAGAGAACTGAAAAATGAATCATCTTAGTATCAGAGTGAGGCAGAGAAATCAAACGAGATTCCGTAAGTAGCAGGGAGCGAAAGCGGAGGAGTCCCAGAGAGTGAGTAAATAATGGAATAAAGGAGTTCACATATCTAAGACTAAATGTTAATCCATACTGAAAGCGTGAGTACTGTAAAGGAAAGTTGAAAGAGACTTGAAAAGATCTGGAATCTTGTCTTTTAAAGCAACTGTAAGACAGTGTACCTTTTGTATAATGGGTTTATGAGACATCGTTTGGCAAATTTAAGTAAAGAGGATAAAAATGTAGGTGAAGAGAAGTCGAGAGGGCTCTTTAGTCAAATTTCCCGAAACCAAGTGATCTAACCATGGACAGTTTAATGAACGAACCGGTGGTTGTAGCAAAAACCTCGGAAGATCTGTGGTTAGGGGGGAAAGCCCAATCGGACTTGGCGATAGCTGGTTTTCTGCGAAAACTATTGAAGTAGTGCGTTTACATAGGGGCTAGAAGATGCAAATATAATTTACACATATGGCGCTCTATTAAAATTTTAAGGTAAAGACTTATCGTTTTAAGAGGGATAGACTTTAAAGATAACATTTGAAGTAGACAGACAGACAATGGGCAAATAGGTTCATTGTTAAAGGGGGGGAGCCCAAATTAGAAGTTAAAGTCAAAGATTCAATAATTAAGTGTAAAAGGAGTATGGGACTTAGACAATGAAGAGGTAGGCTTGGAACCAGCCATCTTTGAAAGAATGCGTAGTAGTTCATTCAAGAACTTTTTTTCCCCAAAAATTATGGTGGCTAAAAATTGAACTGAAACTCTAGGGGCAGTCAGTGATTTGCTTGGTAGTAGAACAGACTGTTGGGTGGTGGTGCGAGCCCAAGAATCAGAAGCGAAAATGTGAACATGAGTAAAAAAATTGTTGCTTCATCTCCCCTGGTTTCCAAGCTAAAAGTATCTGAACGAAGAAGTTTGGGTGAAACAGTCTCTAAGGAGGGTGCCGATGGGGGATAGTAAAAAACGCATAATGTGCCAGGAAATAATTAAAACAAAAGATTACTGTCGCAAACTAACACAAGTGGGAGATAGTGAGGGGGAAAGTTTTTTTAAGGAACTCGGCCAGTTATAAGCTTTCATTAGAAGTTAAAACACAAGGCCTCGACTGTTTACCAAAAACATAGCTCTTTGCGAATATGAAGGTAGAAGTATGAAGGGTGAGACCTGCCCAATGGTTATATCTTAAAAGGTTAGTAGGGCTAACTTAATAAAGATAATTAAATGGCCGCGGTAACACTAACCGTGAAAATGTAGCGTAATCAATAGTCAATTAATTGTTGACCGGTATGAATGGTGTCACGAGGGTCTCACTGTCTTAAGGAAATCTCCAGTGAAATTGAATTTGTAGTGAAGATGCTACATCCAAATTGTTAGACAAGAAGTCCCCATGGAACTTTACTGGAAACTTATGAGGCTGACTTAAATAGTTTTAAAATGTAGTGCGGATTAACTAGGGTTAAAAAGCGCACTTTTTTATTTGAAGAAAGGCAACTCAAAAACTTGTGTTTTTGGGATTTGATAAGTGGGACAGTTTGGTTGGGGCGATCGCCTTTAAAAAAGTAACGAAGGCGGGCTTAAGATATATATTTTGTTATGTCTGACTGCCAGGGGGAGACCTAGAGCAGACACTTATCTCTGGATGGTGGGTTAAAGTGACCCGTTAATTTAGGGTGGAATAGTTAACGATAAACAAATAAAAGTTACCCTGGGGATAACAGCGTAATAACGTCAGAGAGTTTTCATCGACGACGATGTTTGCGACCTCGATGTTGAATTGTGGCATCCTGGGGTGCAGTTGCTCCCAAGGGTTGGTCTGTTCGTCCATTAAAGCCGTACATGATTTGAGTTAAAAGCGTCGTAAGACAGCTTGGTTTCTATCTACAATTTGAAAAAACATTAATATAACTCTTTTCTAGTACGAAAGGATCGAAAAATGAGTGGTTCTCTTATTTTTATAAGTTACAATCAATGGATTGACTCGGATGCTTTTTAAAGGGGGTTTTGGTTAATTGCTGATTGCTTCTAAAGTATGAAAATTATATTAAGTTGTTTGAAGTCCGGGAAAAGAATTGTTAGGGGTTAGCTTGATCGGGGAGGGTTGTTTGTTTTAAAAATGTATGGGGCAGAGATATCTGGTTATATTGTACTTAGCTTATCAGAATTATGGGAGACAGAGGTTTAGGGTGTATATTTGTATTTTGTTTCTTTTAGTGGTGGGCGCCCTGGTGGCCGGTGTTGGAGGAAGAAAATTAGGAGAAAAGGGGGCCGGAATTTTAACTTCAAGCTGTTTGATTATAAGTTTATCTTGGTCTGTTTTGGTATTTTATGAAATAATTTTAAGTTTTTCTACGACACATATAAAATTATGAAGGTGATTAGATTCTGATCTTTTGACTGTTTATTTTGGCCTACAATTCGATGGTTTGGTTGCGATTATGTTGCTTGTAATTACAACAATCTCTACTTTGGTTCATATCTTTTCTACGGCATATATGCTTGGGGACCCTCATATTCCTCGCTTTATGTCTTATTTATCTTTCTTTACCTTTTTGATGGTTGTATTGGTCAGTAGTGACAATTACTTACAATTGTTTATCGGTTGGGAGGGGGTTGGTCTATGTTCTTATCTTTTAATAAATTTTTGATTAACTCGAGTTGAAGCAAATAAAGCGGCCATAAAAGCAATGTTAGTTAATCGAGTGGGAGATATGGGGTTGATTTTGGCTATGTTTGGTCTTTTGGATCGTTTTGGGTCTTTAGAGTTTTCTTCTCTTTTTAATATGGTTGTTGTTTCTGCTCCATCTAGTGATATTACTTTAATTTGTTTGCTATTGTTTATAGGGGCGGTTGGAAAGTCTGCACAGTTGGGGCTGCACACTTGATTGCCGGATGCTATGGAGGGTAAGTGTTGGGCCATTTTGTCTAAGTAATTAATTAGAATTTTTGAGTCACTGTATGCGGGGAGGACTTTGAAGAACTGAAAGGCTAGGGGTCTCTTACTTAGTCTTTAGGCTTAAAAATAGGAAGTTTATCCGCAGGTAACAAAATTTGAGGTTAGTAATTAGATTTAATAGATTGGTTTATTAAGTTTTGATTGAAATTATCTAAAGATGAGTCTTTAAATTTAGAATGTCTTGATTATTGGAACCTCCGAGACTTTTTGTGATTTTATTTTATAAATTAAAGTACACTTCCGGTTTAAAATGTTCGTGGAAATAGTTCATTTACTTTTTAAAATATTAATGGTCGTAGTGCCATTGCTTATCACAGTAGCTTATTTAACTTTAGCCGAACGAAAGGTTTTAGGATATATGCAGGCTAGAAAAGGGCCAAATGTAGTGGGGGTCAGTGGGTTGGCTCAGCCTTTTGCAGATGGTCTAAAACTATTTACCAAAGAGATGGTGGTTCCGCATCAAACTAATTTGTTTATTTATATAGTGGCGCCGGTGTTTTCCTTTACCTTAGCCCTCATTGTCTGAGGGGTTGTTCCTTATGAGAGAGGAGTTCTAATAAGTGATTTAAAAATAGGGGTTTTGTATATCTTGGCTGTTTCTTCGATAAGTGTCTATGCGATATTAATGTCTGGGTGGGCGAGTAATTCTAAATATGCTTTTTTGGGGGCGATTCGGGCTGCTGCTCAAATGATTAGTTATGAAGTATCTATTGGGCTGATCATCATTTCAGTTCTTTTGTGTGTTGGCTCTTTGAGTGTTACTGAAATTGTTTTAGCGCAAAATAGTGGTATTTGGTTTTTTTTCCCGTTATTTCCTGTTGCAATAATGTTTTTTGTTTCAGCTTTGGCGGAGACAAATCGAGCTCCCTTTGATTTAACAGAAGGAGAGTCGGAGCTAGTGTCGGGGTATAACGTAGAGTACGCCTCAATGTCTTTTGCTCTATTTTTTCTTGCCGAATATGCTCATATTATATTAATGAGTTGTTTAACAATTGTCTTTTTTGGGGGGGGGTGACTTTCTCCGGTAAAATATTTAAAAGGCGGGGTCGGGTGGTTTGGTCTAAAAGTTGTTTTAATAATGTTCCTTTTTATTTGGGTCAGGGCCTCCTTTCCTCGTATTCGATATGACCAGCTTATGTCTTTGTTATGAAAGGCGTATTTACCTCTGAGTTTGGGGGTGGTGGCTTTTGTAGCTAGTGTTCTTTTTGGGTTTAACGGCCCGCCTCCTATTTAAGATATTTTGTAATTTGTTGTTTGAGATATTTAATTGGTTTAAGTATGAGGGTTAATTTCTAGATAAATTTGTTTAGTTTGGGAGTTTAATTCTGGGGGGGTTTCCTATGCCATTGCGCAAAGAGAATCCGCTTTTATCTCCGGTGAATGGTGTTTTGGTGGATTTGCCGTCTCCTTCAAATATAAGTTATTTGTGAAACTTTGGTTCTTTGTTAGGACTATGTTTAGTTATGCAAATCGTAACGGGGTGCTTTTTGTCCATGCATTATTGCGCAGAGGTTGGTTTGGCTTTTGCATCGGTGGGGCATATTATGCGCGATGTGAACTATGGGTTTTTATTAAGATATTTTCATGCTAATGGGGCTTCTCTGTTTTTTTTGTGTCTTTATTTTCATATTGGGAGAAGTTTGTATTATGGAGGTTATTTGAAAGCTCCGGTTTGGCGAGTTGGCATCGTAATACTTCTTTTGACGATGGCGACGGCTTTTTTGGGCTATGTGCTGCCCTGAGGCCAAATGTCTTTCTGGGGGGCGACGGTTATTACAAATCTATTGTCTGCTCTTCCCTATGTGGGGACAGATGTTGTGCAATGAGTTTGGGGGGGGTTTAGTGTTTCTGGGGCCACGCTCACTAGATTTTTTAGTCTGCACTTTCTCTTTCCTTTTATTTTAGTAATTTTAGTCGGGGTCCATATAATATATTTACATATAGAGGGGTCAAATAGTCCTGTTGGGTCTAAGACTCCTGTGGACGATGTTGTCTTTCATGTTTATTACACCTCTAAGGACTGATATGGAATAGTAGTTACGCTTATGCTATTGAGTATTATTGTATATTTTATGCCTAATTTATTGGGCGATCCAGAGAATTTTATTCAAGCTAACTCATTGGTGACTCCAGTGCATATTCAGCCTGAGTGATATTTTTTATTTGCTTATGCAATTTTGCGCTCAATACCGAATAAATTCGGGGGAGTTGTGTCTATGTTTTTTAGTATATTAATTTTATTTTTTTTTCCACTACTTCACCGGAGTTGATTAAGAGGGCTGCCCTTTCGTCCATTTGGACGTATGGCTTTTTGGTCCTTTATCGTGAATTTTGTTCTTCTCACCTGAATCGGGTCTTTAGTTGTAGAAGAGCCTTTTATAATAATAGGGCAGTTGGTGGCGCTGTACTATTTTTTCTACTTTCTTATATTAATCCCTTTGTTGGGGGAAGTGGAAAATAACCTTTTATTTAAACAAAGGAAAAAATGTGCTTTTTAGAGCATTGCGAATTAGTTATTATTTAGATGGGGATAGGGCAAGGTGGAACGGGGGTGAGCCATCTTCTGCCTGTCCTTAAGATGGGGGCAAATAGAGCGCTTCATGGAGAGTTTTGAAGAACTTTTCTTAGCGCTGGTAGATGTTGCAGTGGAATTGGTTGGCCTCGTCTAGCAAATAAGTATTAGTTAATGTTATTAAATCAAGAACTCCTGCTACTTAGCCTTTTTATATTAGCCCTGGTGTTTGTTAGTATAAATAATTTTGTTTTAAAACTATCAATTTTAATATTATTAATTTTAAGTGAGGGGGGGGGTCTTTCTTTTTTATTTAATTTTTTTTTTGAATTATCTGTGGGGGGGTTGTTGGTTGAAAATGGTTGAACTGAAACCACTAAATTAATCATTATTTTAGGTTCTATTGCTGTTTTATTGATGGTGGATATGGAGAGGCTAATTTTCCCAAAATTCTTTGGGGTGCGAGTTTATGGGACTTTGTTTCAAACGAATGCGCATTTACCCCTTTTAAACCTAATGGTGGCATTAGGAGGTCTTTGTTTAGTCTCTTCAAGTAATTGACTTTCTGTTTATTTAGCGATTGAATTGTCTACTCTTTCCCTTTTTATTTTGGTTGCTCAAAAGGGAGGGTCTGGGCAAAGTGCTGAAGCTGGTTTAAAATATTTTGTATTAGGGGCACTTTCATCTGGCCTCTTTTTATTTGGGTGTGCTTTATTGTGTGGGTTTGCGGGAGGGACTCATATTTCATATATAAATTTAGCCTTAAATCCGGGGTTGGGCTTTTCTGAGCTTCGAGTCCCTGTCGGTAGTTTGTTAATTGTGGTGTCTCTTTTATTTAAGTTGTCCGTTGCTCCCTTTCATATGTGGGCGCCGGATGTTTATGATGGAGCTCCGACAACGACGACGGCTTTATTGGCCACCGTCCCTAAAGTTGGCTACTTTTCAATTTTGGTCTCAATTGGGTCGGCGGTTAATATTTTATTAGTTGGGGCTCTTTTTTCGATGCTTGTGGGGGCTATTGGTGCTTTAAACCAAACCAAAGTTAAACGGCTGTTAGCCTACAGTGGGGTGGGCCATATGGGCTTTGTGCTTTGGGGAATAGAGGTTGGGTCATTTGAGAGTATTCAAGCTAGTTTAATATATGTGGTTTTATATGTAGTAATGTCTATTTGTGTTTTTGCTATAATATTAACTTTAGGCGCTGCAAAAAATTTGATCATAGAGTTTAGTGGACTTTCCAGGAGATTGTCTGTTTTAGCTTTGACTTTGGCTTTGACTTTTCTTTCGATAGCTGGGATACCTCCTTTAGTGGGGTTTTGGGGTAAATGGCTGGTTTTATTGTCTGGGGTGGTTTATCAATATTATTTAGTCTTTCTTTTGGCTGTGATGTGTTCCGTTGTGGCTGGTGTTTATTATGTTAGAGTAGTCAAAATTATCTATTTTCAAGCGAGTTTTTCTCTTTTGATAAGCTCAAAGATGCTAAGAAAAGAAAACTGAATAAATTTAAGAAAGGCTTTGTTAATTGGTGCTGGTTTGTATGTTATTGGATTTACAATGTTTTCTCCGAATCTATGGTTGCAATTAGCCCATTGGGCTGTGGGGGGGCTATTTTAAAATAATTAAATCTGCTTGGGGCGGTCTTTTACATACTAGCATTTGGAGTTGTTGGTTCTGGAATTATGGTGATATCAGCGCTCAATCCTATCCATTCGATTTTTTGGTTAATTGTTGTTTTTATCGGCTCTGCGGTTTTTTTTCTTTGATTGGGCATATCCTTTGTTGCTTTAATGTTTTTGATAATTTATGTGGGGGCGATTGCTATTTTATTTTTGTTTGTAATTATGTTATTAAATTTAACAGATTTTCCCCCTGCTTTTCGATTAGGGGGGGGGGCAGATATGACAAATTACATTCCTGTTGGGTTGGTAATTGGAACCTTTTTTTTTTCAGAAGTTGCTTCAAGTTGATTGGTTATAGGTGGCCCTTATACTCCCCGGGGGGTTTTTGGGGCTGAAATAGGAAGAGCTTGAGATTTGGCTATTCCCTGGTTTTTAATGAAGTATCAAAACATGGAGGCGCTCGGGCGAATCTTGTATATAGCTTGTTATTATTTATTTATTTTAGCTAGTTTTATACTTTTAGTGGCCATGGTGGGGGCCATAGTATTAACTCAAGAAATTGGGTCAGAAGCAGGGCCCATGGTCAAAAGACAAGATATTTTTTTTCAAACTAGTCGGTAAGAGCTGGGCTGAAAGGATTTTATCTAAAGACTTAGCCGGGGGATTTATTTTAGATATTAATGAGTGGTGCTTATTTTGATCAATTTAAAATAGTGGCTCTGATCGCCTTGACTAATTCATCTATGATGATGATCTTAGTTGTGGTTGTGGTTTTATTATTATTCAAGGGGGTTCAATTAATCCCGAAAAGGTGGCAGTCTTTGATTGAGTTAATCTATGAGCATTTTCATGGTGTCGTGAAAGATAATTTAGGGTTTGAGGGGCTAAGATATTTTCCCCTAATTGTTTCTCTCTTTTTTTTTATAGTGTTTTTAAATGTGTTGGGGTTATTCCCTTGTGTTTTTACTCCAACTGTTCATCTGGTAGTCACATTGGGTTTGTCTTTTTCAATAATCATAGGTGTGACTCTTGCTGGTTTTTGGCGGTTTAAGGGGGATTTCTTTAGTGTTTTTATGCCAAGTGGCGCTCCCCTGGGCTTAGCCCCCCTTTTGGTAGTAATAGAAACAGTAAGTTTTATTTCCAGGGCTATTTCATTAGGGGTTCGTTTGGCGGCTAATTTATCGGCGGGCCATTTATTATTTGCTATCTTAGCCGGGTTTGGGTTTAATATGTTAGTTGCAAGTGGGTTTGCGGGGGTTTTGCCCCTATTAATTATGGTTTTTATAACACTATTAGAAGTAGCCGTTGCCGTAATTCAGGCCTATGTTTTTTGTTTATTAGCCACTATTTATTTGGCGGACACAATTGTGTTACATTAGTTGAAGGGCGGGGGTTGTTTTCTGGCCTAAAGTTTAAGGGGTGTTGTGGTTAAGAGGGTGTTGGGTTAAGGCTTACTGTGGGGGAAGAAGGTCTAGTACAGAAAATATTTCATTAAAAGATTTTGACAAATAAATGGGGAGAAAAGGGAGTCGTGTTTGATTTAAATAATGGGCTAAGTCTAGTTTTTCTTTTGCTTTTTATGGGGGGAATTAATGTGATGAAGGTTTCGAGAGAGGATAATGTAAAACTAAAGACAGTTGCGCTTGAGTGGTCTTTGGCGACTTTAATAAGCGTCTTGGTTTTGTGGGGAGCTTTTGATTTAGAGGGGCAATTTCAAATTATAAATCGAATAGAATGGATTGTTTCTCCGGCTTTAAATTTTCAATGGGGTCCGGGGGTTTTTGCTTTAGATGGGGTCTCTTTGTTTTTTTTCGTTTTAACTGCGCTATTGATGCCCATTTGTATTTTAATTAGTTGAAAGTCTATTAAGCACCTATTTAAAGAGTTTTTGTTGTGTCTATTGTTTTTAGAGGCTTTATTAGTTGGAGTGTTTTTAGTGCTTGACCTACTTCTGTTCTATCTTTTGTTTGAGGGCATTTTGATCCCTATGTTTCTTTTGATTGGTGTTTGAGGCTCCAGAGAAGAAAAGGTACGTGCTTCTTATTATTTTTTTTTTTATACTTTCCCGGGGTCGGTGTTTATGCTTTTGGGCCTCTTTCAATTATATAGTGTTACAGGGACAACTGATTATCAGATATTATTAAATATAAAATTACCTGTGACGACTCAAAAATGAGTGTTGGCTGGGATTTTTCTTAGTTTAGCGGTTAAAATTCCTCAAATACCATTTCATATTTGATTGCCCCAAGCGCATGTTGAGGCCCCTGTTTCTGGGTCGGTAATATTGGCGGGAATATTATTAAAGTTAGGGGGCTATGGGTTTATAAGATTTTCTTGGCCGATTTTACCCGCAGCCTCCGAGTATTTTGCCCCCCTAATTGTTATGTTAGGTGTTGTGGCTATTATTTATGGGGGCTTACTGACCTGTCGGCAAGTGGACTTTAAACGGCTTATTGCTTATTCTTCGGTGGCCCATATGGGGCTAGTCCCTTTAGGTTTATTTACTCATACAATTGAGGGGCTGGTGGCGGCAGTTTTTATGATGTTGGCGCATGGTTTTGTTAGCTCGGCCCTTTTTATTGCGATTACTTATTTATATGAACGTCATCACACTCGTCTTATAAAGTATTATCGTGGAGTGACTCTTACAATGCCTGTTTTTGTTTGTATAATGATGATTTTATCATTAAGCAACATGGGGATTCCTTTAAGCTGTAATTTTGTTGGAGAGTTTTTTTCGTTGTTTGCTGCTGTTGAATATAATTTTGGGCTTGGGGTGTTAGCCACTTCGGGTATGGTTTGGTCCGCAGCGTATTCTCTTTATTTATATAATCGAATTAGTTTTGGGGCGGCCTTTAATTACCTCCTTTTTATTAGAGATTTAAACAGGTGTGAATTATGAGCCATTTCCCCTTTAGTTATAGCCATTTTTCTTTTTGGAATATTTCCTTTTATAATTATAGACCCTGTAAAGAATGGGGTAATCTTTAGTCCAGGGGGGGGTTAGTCAAAAGACAAGTCCGGTTTGGTTTTTTGAGATACAAAAGTCCTTTGGTTTTGGGGAAAATAAAAAACAAGTGACCTCCTAAATACATGCTAGTATCTAATGAATAGTTTTTCTAATAGTGTGCGAACAGGTGAGGGAACCCGGAGGCCAAGTTTGGCTGGGCCGGAGTCGTATTAGGTAGAAGGAGGTGTAATGGACCATCTTGCCTATGATGCGGAGCTTTAGTTTGGAGCCACATTTTCACTGAGACAAGGGGAAAGCTCAAATGGGGCATTGGCCCCCGAGGCAGCAGTAAAGAATTTTGTGCAATATACGAAGGTAAGACACAGAGAGGGCCCCTTGCCTAGTCCGTCAAATTAAGTGCCAGCAGACGCGGTGAAACTTAAGGGCTAGTTTTGTGGGCAAAAGCGTAAAGGGTGTGATAGGCTGTTTTAATTAAAAAGGGGCTTATAATGTTAGAAGGTAAATGGAATTTTTTTGTAACGGTGGAATGTGCAAATAGAAAAAAGAACTTTAGATGTGAAGACTATTTATTTTTGAGATTATATTGTGATGGCTAAAACACGAGAGTATGGGGAGCAAACAGGATTAGGGACCCTGGTAGTCTATATTGTAAATCATGAAAAAGATGTAAAGCAATCCTAAAAAGTCAGAAGTTTTCCGCTTGAGTAGTACGACCGCAAGGTTTAAATTCAAAAAACTTGGCTGTTCACTGTTTTAATTAGAGGAGCGTGTCGTTTAATTCGATAGTCCGCGAGAGACCTTACCCAAACTTGAATCCCTTATTGACAGGTATTGCATGGCCGTCGTCAATTTGTGTATTAAACATAAAACAGATTTAACCCAGTGGTTTGGCTATTGGATGAAGTCAGGTCTTATTGTCCTAATGTTTGGGGATTAGATGCGCTACATTTTTTTATACAATAGGAAACTTTGAGTGTGAAGCCTGAAAATAAAAGTTCGGAAAGTGCCTGGAAGATAACGGAAAGTTGTATTTAATAGTAATTGAAAAGTAGAGCGTTTCAATGAAATGTTTTCAGTGTTAGTACAAATTGCCCGTCGCCTTTGCTTAGAAAGATTGGTTGATTGCCCCTCAAGAGGGTTTCTAATATCTTCGAGGCAGAGTAAGTCGTAACATAGTTAGGGTGAGGGAACTGGCCCTTGACAAAGGGGGAACCTTTTGTTTATAAATTATTAAAAAGGGGCTTATAGTGTTAGAAGGTAAATGGAATTTTTTTGTATATAAACTATTAAACAATGAACCATATTATAGATACACTAAACCTGGTTGAGGGCCATTTTTTGTTGGCTCAAAATTTTGAGGTGTTGGATGTGTTGACAAGATCTTCCTTTCTTTTTTTTAATGTTCTATAAGTTTCACTTGTGGTTGAGGCGTTAAATATTTTTTGGGGCTCTGGTGCGGAACAAAGACTTCAAGATTACACAGCAACTTTCGGCTCAATGTCTGAGGGACTAATTTCTTGAGATTCTATGCAGACTTTTCCTGGTTCCATACAGAGTATTTCTTCAACAGTTGGGGGATGAACCTCTCCTGATTCCACGCAGAGTTTTGCTTCAACATCTGGGGTATTAACATCTTATGACTCTATGCAGAATCTTGTTTCAACATCTGGGGAATTAACATCTTATGGCTCCACACAAAATGTGTTTGAGGGGCCTCTGGTCTAATCCCCTTTGGCCCAATCTTCCGACACATCGCTGTCGCAGGCTGCGCAAATACAACGTATGTGGGAGTTGTCGGATTCAGGGGTTTCTTGGCTCGTTGATAAGTATAGTGGGGCAATTTAGTTTTTGGTCCTTAGAACTTTAGAGAGGTTGGGGGGGGGGTCTTATATTTTCATTATGGCTTAAGTCAAATTATGTATATGGGAGTTTTCATGATTGTGATAATTATGTTTGTTTGATGACAAGATGTTATTAGAGAGTCGACTTTTTAAGGGTATTATGGTTCCGGCTGTGTTTGGGGGCGCAAACGATTTGATGTTATTTTTGTTATTTAAGTTTGTTTAAGAGTGCGAACTGTTTTATGTCATCCTTATCATTTAGTTGAGCCTTCTCCTTGGCCCTGCCTAGGGGCGGGAGGGGCCTTTTTGATTACTATGGGTAGTGTTATGTATTTTCATTATGGCTTAAGTCAAATTATGTATATGGGAGTTTTTGTGATTGTGATAATTATGTTTGTTTGATGACAAGATGTTATTAGAGAGTCGACTTTTCAAGGGTATCATTCTCTGGTAGTTAAACAAGGGATAAAATATGGGATGCTTTTATTTATACTTTCGGAAGTTCTTTTTTTTTTTTCTTTTTTTTGAGCTTTTTTTCATAGTAGTCTGGCACCAGCTGTTGAGTTGGGTGTGGTTTGACCCCCTCAAGGGGTTTATCCTTTAAACTCTTTTTCAGTTCCTTTGTTAAACACTGCTGTTTTATTAAGTTCTGGGGCCACTGTCACTTGGGCTCATCATGCTATAATTAGTGGGAAGAGAAAAGAAGCAATACTGGGTTTGTCTTTAACTGTTTTTTTGGGCATTTTATTTACTGGGTTACAAGGAATTGAGTATTATGAGGCACCTTTCACTATTTCGGATTCGGTTTATGGGTCTACTTTTTTTATGGCGACTGGGTTTCATGGGTTTCACGTTCTAATTGGGACTACCTTTTTAATTATTTGTTTGATAAGATTAAAGTTTAATCAATTTACAAGCCGTCAACATGTCGGGTTTGAGGCGGCGAGCTGGTATTGGCATTTTGTGGATGTGGTGTGGCTGTTTTTATATCTTTGTGTTTATTGGTGGGGCTCATAATTATTTTTATATTTTTGTGTTTGTTGAAGGGGCTTTTACAAAAAATTAAGAGCGAATGTTGAATAATTTTTTTTATATCGTTAATGTATGTGGAAAGAAAGACATACCGGAACCTTGGCACTTGGGTTTGCAAGAGGCGGCCGATCCGGTGATGGAGGAAATAGTTTTTTTTCATGATCAGATTATGTTTTTATTGATTGTTATTGTGATAGTAGTTTTGTGGTTGCTTGTTGAGGCTTTAAATGGTAAATATTATGATAGAGATTTGATTGACGGAACTTTATTAGAAATTGTCTGGACTATAATTCCAGCTGTAATATTGGTTTTTATTGCCTCTCCTTCTTTAAAACTATTGTATTTGATGGATGAGGTTGTGAGTCCTGCTTTAACAATTAAAGCAATTGGGCATCAATGGTATTGGTCTTATGAATACTCAGACTATCAGGAAGAAACGTTAGAGTTTGATTCTTATATGGTTCCGACATCGGATTTAAGTAGTGGTGATTTTAGGTTATTAGAAGTGGATAATAGACTGGTGGTTCCTATTAATACACACGTGAGAGTCTTAGTGACTGGTGCGGATGTTTTACATTCTTTTGCTGTCCCTGCCTTAGGGATAAAAACAGATGCGGTTCCGGGTCGGTTAAATCAAGCCGGAATTTTTATTAAAAGACCAGGGACGTTCTACGGTCAATGCTCAGAAATCTGTGGGGCGAACCATTCTTTTATGCCTATTGTAATTGAGGCGGTTTCGCTAGACCGATATATTAATTGAATGTTGTCTCTATCTAATGAATAAGCGCCTTCTTTTTTAATTATTGGACAAAGAAAATAGTGTACTATAAGTATATAATTGTTATTGTGATCTTATTATTATTAGGAGGTTGGGGCGTGGTTTTAAATAGAGGGCATTTTATAATCATGATAATTTCTATTGAATTAATTTTATTAGCGGCTTTTTTTTTGTTTTTAATTAACTCTATTGAAATAGATCTTTTAATAGAACAAATATTTACAATTATGGGTTTAACAATTGCGGCGGCGGAGTCCGCTATCGGTTTGGCTATTATGGTTGCGTATTATCGAATAAGAGGAACAATAATTTTAAAATCTTTTAGTTCACTTCGGGGTTAAAAAAAAATTATTTATGCAATATACGAAACACGGTGTACTCGGAGTTTTATAGCCTTTTCTTTTTATTGATTTTTAGTGTGGTTCTTTCTGCGCTTTTTTCTGGTGCTTCTTATTTTTTAGGGGTAAAACAACCGGATCGAGAGAAAGTTTCAGCTTATGAATGTGGGTTTGAGCCTTTTGGCATACCAGGCCGCCCCTTTTCAGTTCGATTTTTTTTAGTCGGTATTTTGTTTTTAATTTTTGACTTAGAAATCTCTTTTCTTTTCCCTTGGTGTGTCCTCTTTAATCAAATTTCTCCTTTTGGTTTTTGAATTATGGTGGGGTTTTTGGGGGTTTTAACCTTGGGTTTAATATATGAGTGGATTAAAGGTGGGTTGGAGTGAGAATAGGGGAAAAGTTTTTAAGTAAATAAGTTGTAAAGTAGAAGAGAAAGTCCTGTCTGTTATGTGAATAATCGTGTAGCGAAAAGTTTTTATACCAACTCCGGTGTCTGCTTTAATTCATGCGGCGACCATGGTGACGGCAGGTGTCTTTTTATTAATTAGATCTTCTCCTTTTTTTGAACAAGCTCCACTTGCTTTAATGACCGTAACAGTTGTTGGGTCTCTAACGGTGCTTTTTGCCGCGACCGTTGGGGTAATCCAAAATGATCTAAAAAAAGTTATTGCTTATTCGACTTGTAGTCAATTGGGGTACATGGTGGTAGCCTGTGGGGTCTCTCATTATTCCATAAGCCTATTTCATTTAATGAACCATGCTTTTTTTAAAGCTTTATTATTTTTAAGTGCGGGATCTGTTATCCATGCTTTGTCTGACGAACAGGACATAAGGAAGATGGGGGGGCTTATTAAGCTAATTCCTCTCACTTATATTATGGTTGTTGTTGGCTCTTTATCTTTAATGGGGCTTCCTTATTTAACAGGGTTTTATTCTAAAGATTTAATATTAGAATTGGCCTTTGAACAATATTATTTAACTTTTGCTTATTGATTGGGGGGGTTTTCGGCTTTACTTACCGCCCTTTATTCGATTCGATTGGTTTATTTAACTTTTTTATCTAATACCAATTCTAGAAAAGCAATTTTTAGACGTGTCCATGAGGGTTCTTGGAACTTAGTTTTGCCTTTAATAATATTGGCTTTAGGGAGTCTTTTTGTGGGTTATTTGGCTAAAGAGGTGGTTTGGTCTTTTCAAATAACATTTCCCCCAATTGTTCCTATTTTTATTAAGTTGTTGCCGGTCTGTCTTAGTTTGGGGGGGGCGGCATTAGTTATTGTTCTTTATTTTTATTCAGTACATTTATTTAGGGTGCCTTCTTTTATGGGCCGAATGGGCTACACTTTTTTATATTCTGCTTGGCAGTTTAACTATGTTCTTAACTATTTTTTAGCGAAGAGGGTGTGGAGGGGAGGCCATCAAATTTCGTATCGGACTATTGATAAAGGAACATTAGAGTTGGTGGGCCCAAAGGGGGTATCAAATTTTTTGATTGGGTTAACTCGAGGCCTTAGTAATTTACAAGCTGGCCAAGTTTTTAATTATGCCTTAGTTATATTAATTGGTGTTGCTATATTTATTTGGGGGGTTGTTTAGCCTTTTTTAAGAATTGTCTTCTGATTGAGGGGGTTAGGTTAAAGTAGACCGTTAGCCTTCAAAGCTAAAAATGTGGGTGCAAGTCCCGCACTCCCTGACTCAATTGGTTTTGATTATATTTTAGTTAAAATGCCACAGTTAGACACTACCATGTTTTTAACTCAATATCGATGAACTTTACTTGTTTTATTTTTATTATTTTTTCTATTGGTGTTTTTTGTTTTCCCTACGATTAAAATGAATTGGTTAATAAGAAAGTCGGTAATAAAAAGTGGGGCTATTTTAGGGGGTTGTTTGGGGCTCACTAAAGAAGTTGTTTTTTTTTGTAAATGAAAAGTTTATATGTAATTCGATGGGGGTTTTCTACTAATCATAAAGATATTGGTACGTTATATTTAGTCTTTGGGATTGGGGCAGGCATGCTTGGCACAGCCTTCAGTATGTTAATAAGATTAGAGCTCTCGGCTCCGGGGGCTATGTTAGGAGACGATCATCTTTATAATGTAATTGTTACGGCGCACGCTTTTATTATGATTTTTTTTTTGGTTATGCCAGTGATGATAGGGGGGTTTGGGAATTGGTTGGTTCCATTATATATTGGTGCCCCCGATATGGCCTTTCCCCGGCTTAATAATATTAGTTTTTGGTTGTTACCTCCTGCTTTAATATTATTATTAGGCTCCGCTTTTGTTGAACAAGGAGTTGGTACCGGGTGGACGGTCTATCCTCCTCTATCGAGCATTCAGGCCCACTCTGGTGGGGCGGTGGATATGGCTATTTTTAGCCTTCATTTAGCTGGGGTGTCTTCTATTTTGGGTGCAATGAATTTTATAACAACTATATTTAATATGCGGGCCCCTGGGATGACATTAAATAAAATGCCATTATTTGTGTGGTCTATCTTGATTACTGCTTTTTTATTATTATTGTCTTTGCCAGTATTGGCGGGGGCCATAACTATGCTTTTAACGGATAGGAACTTTAATACTACTTTCTTTGATCCCGCAGGGGGGGGAGATCCAATTTTATTTCAGCATTTGTTTTGGTTCTTTGGACATCCTGAGGTTTATATTTTAATTCTACCTGGCTTTGGAATGATCTCTCAAATTATACCAACTTTTGTTGCTAAAAAGCAGATTTTTGGATACTTAGGAATGGTTTATGCAATGCTCTCAATTGGAATATTGGGTTTTATTGTGTGGGCCCATCATATGTTTACGGTTGGGATGGATGTGGACACAAGAGCATATTTTACTGCGGCAACTATGATTATTGCAGTGCCAACTGGAATAAAGGTGTTTAGTTGGCTTGCCACTATTTTCGGGGGTACTTTGAGATTAGACACTCCTATGCTTTGGGCAATGGGGTTTGTTTTTTTATTTACATTGGGTGGTTTAACCGGGGTTGTATTAGCAAATAGTTCTTTGGATGTTGTTTTGCATGACACATATTATGTTGTTGCCCATTTTCATTATGTGCTTTCTATGGGGGCGGTTTTTGCTATTTTTGGTGGCTTTTATTATTGAGTGGGAAAGATAACGGGGTATTGTTATAATGAGCTATATGGCAAGGCTCATTTTTGGTTAATGTTTATCGGGGTTAATTTGACCTTTTTCCCTCAACACTTTTTGGGCTTGACAGGCTTTCCGAGGCGATACTCTGATTTTGCAGATTGTTTTGCTGGTTGGAATCTGGTTAGTTCTTTAGGTTCTACTATTTCAATAGTAGGAGTTATTTTTTTTATATATATTATTTATGACATATATGTTTGAGAAGAGGAGTTTATTGATTGAATGGAAGACCGGGGGGACAGTTGGGCTTCTTTAGAGTGAGCTCATTTTTCTCCTCCTTTATTTCACACTTATGAGGAGTTGCCTTTTGTATGGCAAACTATACGGGGGGAGGAGTTGTTAAAGAATAAGCGTGATTAAGTTTTGAATGTATTAGTAGTTGATGAAATGTTTGTTTATGCTGGGGGTTACGGTTATTTAAGTTATCATGGCTATATTGATGGTGGACAGTCTGTAAGTGTTGCGTTAAATACTATTTCGTTGTGTGGGGATACCCTTGTGCCGTCTGGCAAGAAGTGTTTTTATCAATAGAATCTTTATGTGTTAGATGCAGATGAAAGACAAATCGTAGTGTGGAAACGCTGATAGTTTTGTAAATAGTTTTCTTTTTCATGTTTATTTTTTAGTACACCCTTGGAATAGTGGGCGGGGGCCTCTGTCTATTATTTCAAGGGTGGGGGA